TGGGGTTATGGATTTTCAGTTTATGGGGGGTAGTATGGGATCCGTAGTCGGAGAGAAAATCACCCGGTTGATTGAACACGCTGCCAATCAAAATTTACCTCTTATTATAGTGTGTGCTTCTGGGGGGGCGCGCATGCAGGAAGGAAGTTTGAGCTTGATGCAAATGGCTAAAATATCGTCTGCTTTATATGATTATCAATTAAATAAAAAATTATTTTATGTATCAATCCTTACATCTCCGACAACTGGTGGAGTGACAGCTAGTTTTGGTATGTTGGGGGATATCATTATTGCCGAACCCAATGCCTACATTGCATTTGCAGGTAAAAGAGTAATTGAACAAACATTGAATAAAACAGTACCCGAAGGTTCACAAGCAGCTGAATACTTATTCCAGAAGGGTTTATTCGACCTAATTGTACCACGTAATCTTTTAAAAAGCGTTCTGAGTGAGTTATTTAAGCTCCACGCCTTTTTTCCTTTGACTCAAAAGTCAAGCAAAATCAAGTAGAGCACTAAGTTCAATTATTTTTTTTGTGTTTGTAGCAATAGCAATAAGGTAGTTAGTTTATCGGAATCAAAGTAAATAAGATAATAATGGCCTTTTCTTTGCTGATAGAAGATCGAATTGGAGAAAGAATCAAAACTAAAGTTGAGGATAACTCTTTTTTTGACCTATATTCCTGATTACGAATCAAGAAGCCTTTATCACCAAGAGTGAGTTCTTCCTTTCGTGAAATTTGGAAAATAAAACGAATTTGTTCTTGTCTTAGGTATATAATTTGAAATTTCAATAGCGATAATAGAGTTTTGTATCTTTCTCTATCTCCCGAAAAACCATTTTAGCTAAAAATGCATGTTGGGTCGGATTCGAACGAATCCTTCGATAATCGGTAAAAAACTCTTTATCTATTTTTATAAAATTAGAAGACAAGAACAAAAGACAAAGAAATGAAGAAAAATAATAAAGTTTATTATCATACATATCTTTCTCATGTAGGAGATGAATAAGTCCATTTATTTAGTTCTACAGTTCTACATTCTTTGCACTTATTCTTATTATACGTACTCAGTTAGATTTAGATATATAGATACTTAGATCTATACTAATAATTTAAAATTCTTCAAATTCTATTAATAATAAATATTATCTAATTAGAATTCAAATTCTTAATTTAATTATAATTATTACAAGATATCTTTATTTATATAATAACATAATAACAGATACAAATAGTAAATCGAGGTACCCCTTCTATGACAAATTTGAACCTTCCATCTATTTTTGTGCCGTTAGTAGGCCTAGTCTTTCCGGCAATTGCAATGGCTTCTTTATTTCTTCATGTTCAAAAAAACAAGATTGTTTAGATCCGCCGGGACCCAATCTCATCCATTTTTTTTTTGAAAACGTGGACTTGTATCATAACACGGATATCTATTTATTGGAATTATAGTATAACATGGGATTTCCACCGAACATAAAGGAAAAAACTCTTATGCCCGCAGAAACATGATATATGGATATATCAATTCTAGCAATTTTCAAATAGATCAGGATCTCGGGATGGCTGAAATGTAGTTGGGGAATCTATATGTATATCGATATGTATAGTGGGATCGTATTAAATAAAGAGTATGTTATTATTTTAGATTTAACCAATTTGATGAATTACTCCTAAAGGTTGACATCAAACTAGTGCTAGTTCACCTCAAACTAGTGCTAGTTGATGAGAGTTACTTCGGAAACAAAAAAGTAAAGTCAAATTTCTCTGGGGTATTATCTCAATTCCAATAAAATGCAATCGAGTAAAGTATGACTTGGCGATCAGACGATATATGGATAGAACTTATAACGGGGTCTCGAAAAATAAGTAATTTCTGCTGGGCCTTTATCCTTTTTTTAGGTTCATTAGGCTTCTTATTAGTTGGAACTTCCAGTTATCTTGGTAGAAATTTGCTATCTTTTTTTCCGCCTCAGCAAATCATTTTTTTTCCACAAGGAATCGTGATGTCTTTCTACGGAATTGCGGGTCTCTTTATTAGCTCTTATTTGTGGTGCACAATTTCCTGGAATGTAGGTAGTGGTTATGATCGATTCGATAGAAAGGAAGGAGTAGTCTGTATTTTTCGTTGGGGATTTCCGGGAAAAAATCGTCGCATATTCCTCCGATTCCTTATAAAAGATATTCAGTCCGTTAGAATAGAAGTTAAAGAGGGGATTTATGCTCGTCGTGTTCTTTATATGGACATCCGAGGCCAGGGGTCCATTCCCTTGACCCGTACTGATGAGAATTTGACTCCACGAGAAATTGAACAAAAGGCTACTGAATTAGCCTATTTCTTGCGTGTACCAATTGAAGTATTTTGAGAAATTGAGAATCAGAACGTTCATTCAATTAAAGAAAACGTATATGAAAGAACCATAAAACGAAACTCTTTTTATGGTCTTTATGCGCACGCAATTCAATAACAAATCAAAATAATAGATTCATTTCAGATG